AGTTTTCTCCAAGTCCTGTAATTTCAATGCTATTCATTCATATCAGCATTCCTTGCTTCATTTGCAATGTGTATTCTATATCACATGTGATAAGAGAAAGTCATTTACGCCCAAATACGTTTGTCAAAGAATCATAAGGATACGGGAATTTGGAACCGCTAACGAAAAAGGGGGGATAGGGTAAATTTTTTAGGGGTCAAATAGGCTTTTTGGGGATAGAGGGACTTGAACCCTCACGATTTTTAAAGTCGACGGATTTTCCTCTTACTATAAATTGCATTGTTGCCGGTATTGAATTGATATGTAGCATGTAGAATGGGACTCTATCTTTATTCTCGTCCGATTAATAAGTTCTTTAAAAGATCTATCGGACTATGGAGTTAATGAGTTGATGAATATTTGATTTTTTCTTCAACGTGAAAAAAATTCACACCGATTTTTCCATTTTTTCATTTTTATATTAAAAAAACAAAACAGATTCGGGCCAACATTAATCATTTGATTTTGATATAGTATTCAATAGATGCGTTTATCCTTTCTAAAGTTTCCATGGAAAGATTCCTCTACCGGCGCAGTCAACTCCATTTGTTAGAACAGCTTCCATTGAGTCTCTGCACCTATCCCTTTTTTTCGTTTTTTGAACCTTTGTTTTGAGAAAACAGGATTTGGCTCAGGATTGCCCATTTTTATTAATTCCGGGGTTTCTCTGAATTTGAAAGTTATCACTTAGTAAGTTTCCATACCAAGGCTCAATCCAATTAAGTCCGTAGCGTCTACCGATTTCGCCATATCCCCCTTCTTCTTTTTGTCTTTTGTTTTGAGATTAAGATTTTATTAGAATATTATTCCTTTTTTCTTTCATTTATACCGGAACCTTTGATAGATAGCGATTACTATCTCGAAAAACTCTTTTTTTCTTACCTATAGGAAACTCCTATTTGATTCAATCAAATTGAATTTTATCATTTCTGTATCGGCAATTCAATATAGATTGATATATATCCTTTATATATCTTTCTCTTCATGCCCTTTTTCCCGTGCAATTGGGATACTTAAAGGGTCGATTCTTTTTTTTTCTTAACTTCCCCTTTTACGAATGAAAGCCCAGGAATGTTTGATTAGTTCTAATTAATCAAACAAATTAGGAAGAAATATAGATAAATATTGTAGGATAGAGTGTAACAAAAAGAATTTCAAATTTCATGTGAATTCAAAATAAATGAATTCAAAATAAAAAAAAGTTTGACTATCTAAAAATATTTAAGATTTTCTATCGAATTTTATTCTATTCTAATTTAGAATTGTGATAAAGAAAGCAAAATTTTATATCGCTATAGAAATCGTTATGTTCTATAATATCCAATATTTATTGTTATTGATTCTATTCTTTTCTATATTTCTATAGACACTATACTTATACTAATAGTGTCTTGAATTCCTATGCATAGAAAATTTTTATTACTATAATGTGGGCCTGCTTAGCTCAGAGGTTAGAGCATCGCATTTGTAATGCGATGGTCATCGGTTCGATTCCGATAGCCGGCTTTTTTCTATTTTTCATTTTTTTATTCCATTTTTGAAAAATGGAGAATCTTTCTTTGAAATCAAAGAATATTGAAAAGTGTCTTCCCCTCTTTCCAAAATCCATGAATTTTTTAAGTTATAGGGGGAACTCCTGACTATGCCAGGAAAAGGATCTTATATATTATTATATATAATAATAGAAAGTTTGACTATTTATTCAATTTATCTCATTCTTCTGTATAGTAATAGTATAAGTACACTACTTCAGCAAACTTCCCTTCATTTAGTTCAGTTTGAGTTTAGATTTATTCTGTAAAATAAAAAAAAAGAATGAAATGAATTCTTAATAAGAATTAAGGAGTCTTTATTTTATGTCGCGTTACCGAGGACCTCGTTTCAAAAAAATACGACGCCTGGGGGCTTTACCAGGACTAACTAATAAAAGGCCTAAAGCCGGGAGTGATCTTAGAAACCAATCGCGTTCCGGGAAAAAATCTCAATATCGTATTCGCCTAGAAGAAAAACAAAAATTGCGTTTTCATTATGGTCTTACAGAACGACAATTACTTAAATACGTTCATATCGCCGGAAAAGCCAAGGGGTCAACAGGTCAAGTTTTACTACAATTACTTGAAATGCGTTTGGATAACATCCTTTTTCGCTTGGGTATGGCTTCGACTATTCCCGCAGCTCGCCAATTAGTAAATCATAGACATATTTTAGTGAATGGGCGTATAGTAGATATACCAAGTTATCGCTGCAAACCCCGAGATATTATTATGGCGAAGGATGAACAAAAATCTATAACTCTGATTCAAAATTCTCTCAACTCTTCCCCTCTGGCAGACGTGCCAAACCATTTGACTCTTCACCCAGTCCAATATAAAGGACTGGTCAATCAAATAATAGATAGTAAATGGGTCGGTTTAAAAATAAATGAATTGCTAGTTGTAGAGTATTATTCTCGTCAAACTTAATGAAACCTAAACGCAAATAAAATAGCGGGGGTTTGGGCCATTTTATTCCCTTTTATCAAATCAAATTCAATTAACCTAAGGTTAAGTAAGCAAAATACGGGTTTGATTACGATTTGATCTCGTTTATATATTATAGGGGCTATTTTCATATTCTTTCCGGTATTCTTCCTAGTCGCGGAAAGTGGGAATAGAGAATCTATGTCAATGAAGGATTTAACTGGTGGAATAAAGGTCTCCATTGCTCGGTATTTTTAATAAAAAGGATCTATTAAGTGCAGGTGCGGAAAGAGAGGGATTCGAACCCTCGGTAAACAAAAGCCTACATAGCAGTTCCAATGCTACGCCTTGAACCACTCGGCCATCTCTCCTGCATAATGATTATGAATCAAAAACCCAGTGAATAGTGAGTTCTTCATATTCGATTCTAGATTATTGGATAGGTATAACCAATCTATTTTAACTATATATTACAAATAAAAATAGAAAATTTTGCATCAAAGTCAAAAAAGACCTTTCGAGGCCCCAAGACAATTCTTTTCTTATGAATTTTTTTTATTTGTCATTTTTAGAAAAGGGGGGGTTCATGTTTGCAAAAATGACTCCTACTATTTCGACTCGATTAAATAAATGAATTGGAACGAATCAACTGATTGATAGGTCTAGATTTTTTAGACTAGGGTTAATGGATACCTTTCTATAATAATTCTATATAGACTACGATTCCATACCTTAACTTAACCTTACAAATTCTCAAATTTTTTTCCGGCTTTAGAGTTCTCAACAATAAACCCCTTCCCTCACGCCTCTATTCTAGATTGATAAAACATTTTGTATAGTGGATTGTATACCTGCTATGTACATAAGATAAATAAAGAGGTGGTTATTCTATTTTCATCATAGAATGATTTTTTCCTCTTTGTATCATAATTCAACCAAAATTTATCGAGTTATTTGAATCTGTAACTTCAACGAAATCGGAATAGTTCGCTTCGTTGGTATACTACTACATTAGGATGAAATCGAACCGGGTTGGACTATTTCTTATTGATTCCTGTCAAATGTCAAAAAGGAACAATTGGAATAGAAAGCCCATAATTTTTTTTGTAAATCAATCTATTTTTATGTTATTTCGTACTGTATAATTCTTTTCTTTGTGGGATCATTTTCCCACGAGAGGGAATGAGAAGAATTAGAAAATGGATTGCTGGCTATGCCTAGATCGCGGATAAATGGAAATTTTATTGATAAGACCTTTTCAATTGTAGCCGATATCTTATTGCAAATAATTCCGACAACTTCAGGAGAAAAGGAGGCATTTACCTATTACAGAGATGGTGTGATTTGATTCTTTATTTTATTTTATTTTTTTGAATTTCTCTCGGTCTTGCGAGAAAGACGCGTGATTCGGGAAAATTTTTGAAATAAATCTACGCTTGTTGAAGGTGAAGTTTGGAAATAGAACAATTCCTTCTGTCGTGTATCCTCGATTAATGCAACCTCAGATGCTATGTTTCAATTTTCGATTCTAGTATTGAGCGAAAGGTTATACCTAGAGGTTCTGTATTTTGGGGCAATCCTACTCTACTAGTACCAACGGACAGCATAAGGGAAGAAGCACTACACCTAGGAATCAACAACACAAAAACCTTGTTAGAAATGAACCCTTTCCTTATTGGGCTTGGGACTAAAAGAATGGTTGGGACAACAAACATCCATCTCGTTCGTACTTTGGATATCAATATAACCATCGAAGGTTGTTTGAAGTGACTAATTCCTGGAAATTAGGAGGCGTTGAAAACAAAGAAATTGCTTGAGTTCTCATTTCTATCTAGTTATCTAGTCTTGATGTTAAGAAAAGATCTCTTGCAGGAAGGTTGGCTAGAGATTTCTTGTAAAAACACTAGCCCTGCTCAGTCCATAATGAGAATATTTTCATCTTTTTGATTTCATGTATATTCTCCTTATGCACATAAGGGAGGAGCCGTATGAGGTGAAAATCTCACGTACGGTTCTGGAACGGAGATTCTTTTAATTGAATGGCGACCGTAACGGATGTCAGCTCAATCCGAAGGAAATTATGCAGAAGCTTTACAGAATTATTATGAAGCTATGCGACTAGAAATTGATCCCTATGATCGAAGTTATATACTCTATAATATAGGTCTTATCCATACAAGTAATGGAGAACATACGAAAGCTTTGGAATATTATTTTCGAGCACTAGAACGAAATCCATTCTTACCACAAGCTTTTAATAATATGGCCGTGATCTGTCATTACGTGCGACTATCTTCACTATAGAAGTAAAGTAAAAAAAGAAAAACAAAAAGGGCTTTCTACATATGCATCGTCTAAAACAACGATTTTTATCAGCTGTAGAAAAGAAAGAAACTTTATATTCATAAAAGTTGAAATATGAAGAAAATAAATAGATATACCTAGCTACTTTTTTCTATGGATAAAAAAAAAAGAATCTAATTGGTAGGGGAAGCACCGTAA